GTTCATGTAGCTTAATAAATCCAAAGCAAGACACTGAAAATGTCTAGACGGGCTCATAAACCCCATAAACAAATAGGTTTGGTCCCGGCCTTTCTATTAACTTCTAGCAAGATTACACATGCAAGCCTCCTCGCCCCAGTGACGACACCCTACAAATCACAATGATTAAAAGGAGTAAGTATCAAGCACGCTTAACGCAGCTCAAGACACTTTGCTTAGCCACACCCCCACGGGAAACAGCAGTGACTAATATTTGGCAATAAACGAAAGTTTAACTAAGCTATGCTATTCTAGGGTTGGTCAATTTCGTGCCAGCCACCGCGGCCATACGATTGACCCGAGCTAATAGACATCGGCGTAAAGGGTGTTTTAGATAAATATAATCAAATAAAGCTAAACTCTCTCTAAACTGTAAAACCCTAGCCAACGTAAAATAAACTACGAAAGTGGCTTTAAAAATCTGAGTACACCATAGCTAAGACCCAAACTGGGATTAGACACCCCACTATGCTTAGCCCTAAACTTTAATAGTTAAAATAACAAGACTACTCGCCAGAATACTACAAGCAACAGCTTAAAACTCAAAGGACTTGGCGGTGCTTCATATCCCCCTAGAGGAGCCTGTTCTATAATCGATAAACCCCGATATACCTAACCACCTCTTGCTCAGCCTATATACCGCCATCTTCAGCAAACCTCAACAAGAGACGCAAAGTAAGCACAAATGTCCGCGCAAAGACGTTAGGTCAAGGTGTAGCTTATGAGTTGGGAGAAATGGGCTACATTTTCTACCCCAGAAAATTCCACGATAGCTCTTATGAAATTTAGGAGTCCAAGGAGGATTTAGTAGTAAACTAAGAATAGAGTGCTTAGTTGAATTAGGCCATGAAGCACGCACACACCGCCCGTCGCTCTCCTCAAATATATCTAAGAACGATTTAACTAAATGCTCTGACCCTTATATAGAGGAGATAAGTCGTAACATGGTAAGTGTACTGGAAGGTGCACTTGGATAAATCAAGGTATAGCTCACGACAAAGCATCCAGCTTACACCCGGAAGACATCAACATCTCTTGATTGCCTTGAGCCAATACTAGCCCAAATCCTCAATCAACACTAATCTTAACTCATAAATAAACTAAATCATTTACAAATATAAAAGTATAGGTGATAGAAAATTTATTCTGGCGCTATAGATAAAGTACCGTAAGGGAAAGATGAAAAAAGAAATACAAGCACAAAAAAGCAAGGACTTACCCCTGTACCTTCTGCATAATGAACTAACTAGAGATTATTTCGCAAAGAGAACTATAGCCAAACACCCCGAAACCAGACGAGCTACCCAAAAACAGCTAAAAGAGCGCACCCGTCTATGTAGCAAAATAGTGGGAAGATTTCTGGGTAGAGGTGACACGCCTATCGAGCCTGGTGATAGCTGGTTATCCAAGATAGAATTTTAGTTCAACTTTAAGCCTACCTACAGAGCTATTAATCCTCCTGTAAGCTTAATTGTTAGTCTAAAGAGGGACAGCTCTTTAGACACTAGGAAAAAACCTTGCATAGAGAGTAAAACTTCCAACTCCCATAGTTGGCCTAAAAGCAGCCATCAATTAAGAAAGCGTTCAAGCTCAACTCAATTAACTAGAGAAATCCCAAACATCTTACCGAACTCCTTGTACTACATTGGATTAGTCTATCATATTATAGAAGCAATAATGCTAGCATTAGTAACATGAATAAATTCTCCTGTGCATAAGCCTAGATCAGAACAAAAGCTTCACTGATATATAACAGCCAAGTGCTAATAACCGCAAACAAGCTAGCACTATACATATACTGTTAACCCAACACAGGCATGCCCTCAAGGAAAGGTTAAAAAAAGTAAAAGGAACTCGGCAAATATAACCCCGCCTGTTTACCAAAAACATCACCTCTAGCATTACTAGTATTAGAGGCACTGCCTGCCCGGTGACACATGTTTAACGGCCGCGGTACCCTGACCGTGCAAAGGTAGCATAATCACTTGTTCTTTAAATAAGGACTCGTATGAATGGCAACACGAGGGTTAGACTGTCTCTTACTCTTAACCAGTGAAATTGACCTGTCCGTGAAGAGGCGGACATAAGATAATAAGACGAGAAGACCCTGTGGAGCTTTAACCCACTAATGCAAACAAAATCAATACAAATCTACGGACCTAACACACTCTGCCCCTGCATTAGAAGTTTTGGTTGGGGTGACCTCGGAGCACAACTAAACCTCCGAATAAACTATGCCAAGACCACACAAGTCAAAGCGAACTACCCTACATAATTGATCCAATAACTTGATCAACGGAATAAGTTACCCCAGGGATAACAGCGCAATCCTACCCCAGAGTCCATATCGACGGTAGGGTTTACGACCTCGATGTTGGATCAGGACATCCTGATGGTGCAGCAGCTATCAAGGGTTTGTTTGTTCAACAATTAAAGTCCTACGTGATCTGAGTTCAGACCGGAGCAATCCAGGTCGGTTTCTATCTATTCTGTATTTCTCCCTGTACGAAAGGACAAGAGAAATGGAGCCCACTTCACAAAGCGCCCTCTTTTCATAAATGATCTAATCTTAATTTAATATAAACCCACAAACACAACCCAAGAACAGGGATTGTTAAGATGGCAGAGCCCGGCAATTGCATAAAACTTAAGACTTTATAATCAGAGGTTCAATTCCTCTTCTTAGCATCATGTTCACAATAAACCTTCTACTTATTACCCTACCAATCCTAGCCGCCATAGCCTTTCTTACACTTACAGAACGAAAATTACTAGGCTATATACAACTACGTAAGGGGCCCAACGTTGTAGGCCCCTACGGGCTACTACAACCCTTTGCCGATGCAATAAAGCTCTTCACCAAAGAACCTCTAAAACCTTCAACCTCTACAACCACCCTTTATATTATTGCGCCAGCTCTGGCCTTTTTCATTGCCCTTCTCCTATGAATACCCCTTCCCATACCCAACTCACTAATTAATCTTAATCTAGGACTTCTATTCATTTTAGCCACATCTAGCCTAGCCGTTTATTCTATTCTATGATCAGGATGAGCATCTAACTCAAACTACGCACTAATCGGAGCACTACGAGCAGTCGCCCAAACAATTTCATATGAGGTAACCCTCGCCATTATTCTACTATCAGTCCTACTAATAAGTGGCTCATTTAATATTTATACACTTATTACAACACAAGAACACCTTTGACTTCTCCTACCATCGTGGCCTTTAGCTATGATATGATTTACTTCTACATTGGCGGAAACCAACCGAGCCCCCTTTGATCTCACAGAAGGAGAATCAGAATTAGTGTCAGGCTTTAACATTGAATATGCAGCAGGTCCATTCGCTCTTTTCTTCATAGCTGAATATATAAATATTATTATGATAAATGCCCTAACAGCTACAATTTTTCTAGGTACACTATATCCCATTTACTCACCAGAACTATTCACAACATGCTTTGTTACCAAAACACTCCTCCTAACCTCTTTATTCTTATGGATTCGAGCAACCTACCCTCGTTTCCGCTATGATCAACTTATACACTTACTATGAAAAAATTTTCTCCCCCTTACACTAGCATTTCTCATATGATATATTTCAGTTCCAATTACAACCTCTGGCATCCCTCCTCAAAACTAGAAATATGTCTGATAAAAGAATTACTTTGATAGAGTAAATAATAGAGGTGTTTAGCCCTCTTATTTCTAGAACTATAGGCATCGAACCTACTCCTGAGAATTCAAATTCCTCCGTGCTACCTATTACACCTCATTCTAAGTAAGGTCAGCTAAGAAAGCTATCGGGCCCATACCCCGAAAATGTTGGTTAAATCCTTCCCATACTAATTAACCCACTAGCCCAACTTATTATTTATTTTACCATAACTATAGGTACTTTCATTACATCACTTAGCTCCCACTGGTTTCTTGCCTGAGCGGGCCTGGAAATAAATATATTAGCTTTCACATCAGTCCTAATTAAAAAAGCAAATTCTCGCTCCACAGAAGCTGCCACTAAGTACTTTCTTGTACAATCTACCGCATCCATAATTCTCATAATAGCAATTACATACAATAACTTATTCCCCGGACAATGAACCATAATAAATAACCTTAATCAACCCTCAGCCCTAATCATAATAATAGCCCTTGCTATAAAACTAGGAATAGCCCCCTTTCACTTTTGAGTTCCAGAAGTCACCCAAGGAACACCCTTAATTCCCGGCTTACTTCTCCTTACATGACAAAAACTAGCTCCTATTTCAATTATATATCAAATATATTCATCAATCAATACAAGCGCTCTTCTAGCCCTATCAACCCTATCCATCATAGCAGGCAGCTGAGGAGGCCTCAATCAAACACAACTACGTAAGATCCTAGCATATTCTTCAATTACACACATAGGCTGAATAACAATAACACTAACATATAACCCAAATATTACAATTTTTTATTTATCTATATATATTATTCTAACAACCACCGCATTCCTAGCTCTAAGTCTAAATTCAAACACCACAACCCTGATATTATCACGCACATGAAATAAATTAACCTGATTAATACCACTAATATCATCTACTCTTCTATCCATAGGAGGCCTACCCCCACTAACTGGCTTTCTACCCAAATGAATTACCATTCAAGAACTTACAAAAAATAACAACTTTATTATACCCAGTATTATAGTTGCTATAGCTCTACTTAACCTGTATTTTTATCTACGCCTAATTTATACTACATCTATAACACTACTCCCTACATCCAATAATACAAAAATAAAATGACAATTCGAAAACACAAAATCCATACCCCTCATCTCCACACTCATTATTCTCACCACCTTCCTTCTACCACTATCCCCAACAACTTTAACTATTTTCTAGAAATTTAGGTTAAATAAGACCGAAAGCCTTCAAAGCTCTAAGTAAGTTAAGTATACTTAATTTCTGAAACACATTAAGGACTGCAAAACTCTATTCTGCATCAACCGAACGCAAATCAGCCACTTTAATTAAGCTAAGCCCTTACTAGATCAATGGGATTTAAACCCACAAAAACTTAGTTAACAGCTAAGTACCCTAATCAACTGGCTTTAATCTACTTCTCCCGCCGCAGGGAAAAAAAGGCGGGAGAAGCCCCGGCAGAAGTCTCAGACTGCTCCTTTGAATTTGCAATTCAACATGAAAATCACCTCGGGGCTGGTAAAAAGAGGACTCAACCTCTGTCCTTAGATTTACAGCCTAATGCTTACTCAGCCATTTTACCCCTTCACCTATGCTCATTAACCGCTGACTATTCTCCACAAATCACAAAGATATTGGAACCTTATATTTATTATTTGGCGCATGAGCTGGAACCGCAGGCATAGCTATAAGCCTTCTTATTCGAGCCGAATTAGGCCAACCCGGTAACCTATTAGGCAACGATCATATTTATAATGTTATTGTTACAGCCCATGCATTTGTCATAATTTTCTTTATAGTTATACCCATCATAATTGGAGGTTTCGGAAACTGATTGGTACCTTTAATAATTGGAGCCCCTGATATAGCATTCCCCCGTCTAAACAACATAAGCTTCTGACTTCTCCCACCATCATTTCTACTTCTTCTCGCATCAGCCATAGTAGAGGCCGGTGCGGGAACAGGTTGAACAGTTTATCCCCCTTTAGCAGGAAACTTATCTCATCCAGGAGCTTCTGTAGACTTAACTATTTTTTCACTTCATCTAGCAGGCATCTCCTCTATTCTAGGAGCTATTAACTTTATTACAACTATTATTAATATAAAACCCCCTGCAATATCCCAATATCAAACTCCCCTGTTTGTTTGATCAGTTCTAATCACAGCAGTCCTACTTCTCCTCTCCCTCCCTGTATTAGCCGCCGGCATTACAATACTACTAACGGATCGTAACCTCAACACCACTTTCTTCGACCCTGCCGGAGGAGGAGATCCTATTCTGTATCAACACCTGTTCTGATTCTTCGGTCACCCCGAAGTCTATATTCTTATTCTCCCTGGTTTTGGAATAATCTCTCATATCGTGACATACTACTCCGGAAAAAAAGAACCATTCGGTTACATAGGAATAGTCTGAGCCATAATATCAATTGGATTCCTAGGCTTTATTGTGTGAGCTCACCACATGTTTACAGTTGGTATAGACGTGGATACACGAGCCTATTTTACCTCCGCCACTATAATTATTGCAATTCCAACTGGCGTCAAAGTTTTCAGCTGGCTCGCTACACTACATGGAGGTAATATCAAGTGGTCCCCCGCAATACTTTGGGCCCTAGGCTTTATTTTCCTTTTCACTGTAGGAGGTCTGACTGGCATTGTACTAGCAAACTCATCATTAGATATTGTACTACACGATACCTATTATGTAGTAGCTCACTTCCATTATGTCTTATCAATAGGAGCTGTCTTTGCTATCATAGGAGGTTTTATTCACTGATTCCCCCTATTCTCAGGCTATACTCTCGACCAGGTCTGCGCCAAAGCCCACTTTATTATTATATTTGTAGGTGTAAATTTAACTTTCTTCCCCCAGCACTTCCTTGGCTTATCCGGAATACCTCGACGCTATTCAGACTATCCTGATGCCTATACTACATGAAATATTGTATCATCTGTAGGCTCCTTCATTTCCCTAGTAGCAATACTATTAATAATTTATATAATCTGAGAAGCCTTTGCCTCAAAACGCAAAGTACTATTAATTGAGCAATCCACCTCAAACCTAGAGTGACTATATGGCTCACCTCCGCCCTATCATACATTTGTTGAACCAGCTTTCATTAAAACTAAATAAAAAAGGAAGGAATCGAACCTTCTGAGATTGGTTTCAAGCCAATCCTATAACCCCTATAACTTTTTCAATAAGATATTAGAAAAATTATTTCATAGCCTTGTCAAGGCTAAGTCATAGGATACGCCCTATATATCTTATATGGCCCATCCAGTTCAACTAGGCCTACAAGATGCCACGTCCCCTATCATAGAAGAGCTAATTGCATTCCATGACCACGCCTTTATAATCGTAGCCTTAATCAGCTTCCTAGTTTTATATGTTTTATCATCCGTACTCACAACAAAACTAACCAATACTAATATTACAGACGCCCAAGAAATAGAAACTATTTGAACTGTCTTACCCGCAGTTATCTTGGTCTTAATTGCTCTTCCATCCCTACGTATTCTCTACTTAACAGACGAAGTTAATAACCCCTCCTTTACCATTAAATCAATTGGACATCAGTGATACTGAACTTATGAGTATACAGACTATGGGGGCTTGATCTTCAATTCTTATATACTCCCACCACTATTTTTGAACCCAGGAGATCTTCGACTTTTAGAAGTTGATAACCGAGTAGTACTTCCAATCGAAGCTCCTGTCCGTATAATAATTACATCTCAAGACGTCTTACACTCATGAACTATCCCCACACTAGGCCTAAAAACAGATGCAATTCCCGGACGCTTAAACCAAACTACATTTACTGCCATACGACCAGGCGTCTACTACGGACAATGCTCAGAAATCTGCGGCGCAAACCACAGCTTTATACCAATTGTTGCAGAGCTAATTCCACTGAAAATTTTTGAGATAGGACCCGTATTTACCCTGTAGACATATTATACTTATTCCACTTAATTTGTCCCAAAAAATCAAGACCCATTGTATAGCTGCCACAGCATTAGCCTTTTAAGCTAAAGACTGGGAAAATATTTTTCTCTACAGTGAAATGCCTCAGCTAAATACATCTACATGATTTATTACTATCATTACTATATTACCCGCACTGTACCTTATTATACAACTAAAACTATTAAAAATAACTTATTACTTTGCCCCCTCACAAAAAACCTTTGATGTACAACCATTTAATAACCCCTGACAATTAAAATGAACGAAAATTTATTTGCCCCCTTCACAACTCCATCATTCCTAGGCCTGCCCGCTGTAATTCCCATTATTCTATTTCCTATACTATTAATTCCAACTTCTAAAGATCTTATCAACAACCGATTAGTTACTATTCAACAAAACCTGATTCAAGCAGTTCTAAAACAAATAATAATAACGCAAAACACCAAAGGGCAATCCTGGTCTCTAATATTAATATCCTTATTTATTTTTATTGCTATAACCAATCTCCTCGGACTTTTACCTCATTCATTCACCCCCACCGCTCAACTATCCATAAATCTAGCCATAGCAATTCCTCTATGAGCAGGCACAGTGATTACAGGTCTCCGCTTCAAAACCAAAAGCTCCTTAGCCCACTTTCTACCACAGGGCACACCCACACCTCTTATCCCCATGCTAGTAATCATCGAAACTATTAGCTTATTTATTCAACCAGTAGCCCTAGCCGTACGCCTAACCGCCAATATTACAGCAGGACATCTACTTATACACCTAATCGGAAATGCCGCACTAGCATTATCAGTCAATAATTTTCTTGCAACCCCTCTAATTCTAGCACTCCTAATAGCACTAACAATCCTAGAAATCGCAGTTGCCCTGATTCAGGCCTATGTCTTCACACTATTGGTAAGCCTCTACCTACATGATAATACTTAATGACTCACCAAACCCACCCCTATCACATAGTCAAACCTAGTCCATGACCACTAACAGGAGCACTCTCAGCTCTCCTGATAACATCAGGCCTAATTATATGGTTCCACTTTTACTCTATAACTTTACTAATACTAGGACTATTAACCAACATGTTAACCATATACCAATGGTGGCGTGATATTATCCGAGAGAGCACTTATCAAGGCCACCATACAGCACCAGTTCAAAAAGGCCTCCGTTACGGAATAGTTTTATTTATTATTTCAGAGGCCTTCTTATTCGCTGGTTTCTTCTGAGCATTCTATCACTCAAGCCTTGCCCCCACACCACACCTAGGAGGACACTGACCACCAACAGGCATTATTCCTCTGAATCCTCTAGAAGTACCCCTTCTAAACACCTCTGTACTGCTTGCATCAGGAGTTACAATTACTTGGGCCCATCACAGCTTAATAGAAAATAATCGAAAACAAATAATCCAGGCCCTGTTTATTACAATTCTATTAGGCATCTATTTCACCCTACTACAAATTTCAGAATACTATGAAGCGCCTTTTACTATCTCTGACGGTATTTATGGCTCAACATTTTTTATTGCTACCGGCTTCCATGGCTTCCACGTTATTATTGGGTCCACATTTCTTACCGTTTGTTTTATTCGCCAGTTGCTATATCACTTCACGTCAAAACACCATTTTGGCTTTGAAGCCGCCGCTTGATACTGACACTTTGTAGACGTCGTCTGACTCCTTCTCTATCTCTCTATCTACTGATGAGGTTCTTACCCTTTTAGTATAACTAGTACAGCTGACTTCCAATCAGCTAGCTTCGACAATATTCGAAAAGGGGTAATTAACCTAGTATTCGCCCTGACAATTAATGCCCTCCTAACCTTATTACTGATAATTATCATATTCTGGTTGCCTCAACTGAGTTCTTACGCAGAAAAAGCTAATCCTTATGAATGTGGATTTGATCCACTAAACCCTGCCCGCATTCCTTTCTCCATAAAATTCTTTTTGATCGCCATCACCTTTTTACTGTTTGATTTAGAAATTGCCCTACTATTACCATTACCATGAGCTCTCCAAACAACAAATATCCCTACAATAGCCAAGTCATCAATTATATTAATCACCATTTTAACCCTTAGTCTAGCCTATGAATGAACTCAAAAAGGGCTAGACTGAACTGAATTGGTAAGTAGTTTAAATAAAATAAATGATTTCGACTCATTAGATTATGATAATCATACTAACCAAATGTCCATTGTCTACATAAATATCATATTGTCATTTGCAATTTCACTCCTAGGTATATTAATCTATCGCTCACACCTAATATCCTCCCTACTATGCCTAGAAGGAATAATACTCTCACTATTTATTATAAATACTCTCATAGCCTTAAACATACATTTTCCCCTGGCCAATATTATACCAATCGCTCTATTAGTATTTGCCGCCTGTGAAGCAGCAGTAGGTCTCGCCTTATTAATTTCAATCTCAAACACATATGGCCTAGACCACATCCACAACCTAAGCTTACTTCAATGTTAAAAATAGTCTGCCCCACAATTATACTACTACCAATAACATGGCTCTCTAAAAATAACATAATCTGAATTAACTTAACCACACACAGCTTAATAATTAGCCTCATCCCTATCCTATTTTTTAACCAAACTAATAATAATCTTATTAGCTACTCAACTTACCTGTCTTCCGACCCATTATCAACGCCCCTCCTAACATTAACCGCCTGACTCTTACCCCTCATAATTATAGCAAGCCAATATCACCTACACAACGAAAGTCCTCTACGAAAAAAACTCTATCTCTCCATAATAATTTTCCTACAAACTTCCCTAATCATAACATTTATAGCTACAGAATTAATCTTATTCTATATCTTATTCGAAACAACCCTGATCCCTACCCTAATTATTATTACTCGATGAGGAAATCAAGCAGAACGCCTCAACGCAAGTACATATTTTCTATTTTATACACTAGCCGGTTCTCTTCCCTTACTAATTATACTGATATATACACAAAACAGTCTAGGTTCATTAAACATCATACTATTAACACTCACAGCCCAAAAACTAACAACCACCTGATCCCACAATTTAGCTTGACTAGCATGTATAATAGCCTTCATAGTGAAAATACCTCTATATGGCCTACACTTATGACTTCCTAAGGCTCACGTTGAAGCCCCTATCGCCGGGTCAATGGTCCTCGCCGCTGTGCTTTTAAAACTAGGTGGCTATGGCATGATTCGACTTACCTCAATTCTCAATCCCCTAACCGAGTATATAGCCTACCCCTTCCTCATATTATCTTTGTGGGGTATGATTATAACAAGCTCAACTTGCCTCCGACAAACTGACCTAAAATCACTTATCGCGTATTCTTCCGTAAGCCATATAGCCCTAGTAATTATGGCTTCCCTCATTCAAACCTCCTGAAGCTTTACTGGCGCCATTATCCTTATAATCGCCCATGGACTCACCTCATCTATATTATTCTGCCTAGCAAATTCAAACTATGAGCGAACCCACAGTCGCATTATAATACTTTCTCGAGGACTTCAGACCCTACTTCCACTGATAGCCTTCTGATGATTTATGGCAAACCTCACTAATTTAGCCCTACCTCCCACTATTAATCTAATTGGAGAACTATTGACAGTAGTAACTTCATTTTCTTGGTCACATGTTACAATTATATTCACAGGACTAAATATGCTAATTACTGCCCTCTACTCCCTACATATATTTATCACAACACAACGAGGAGTACTGACCTTTCATATTATTAGTATAAAACCCTCCTTCACACGAGAAAACATACTGATATTTCTACATATTTCCCCTATTATTCTTCTATCCCTTAACCCCAACATTATCATAGGCTTCACCCCCTGTAAATATAGTTTAACCAAAACATTAGATTGTGAATCTAAACACAGAAGCCCACTACTTCTTATTTACCGAGAAAGCTTGCAAGGACTGCTAATCCATGCCCCCGCACCTAATAAGGCGGCTATCTCAACTTTTAAAGGATAACAGCTATCCATTGGTCTTAGGAACCAAAAATATTGGTGCAACTCCAAATAAAAGTAATAATATGCACACCTCCATTGTTATGCTAACCCTAATTTCCCTAGTTTTCCCAGCTATCATAACCCTTATTAAGCCCAACAAAAACTACCTATATCCTAATTATGTAAAAACAACTATAATATATGCCTTTATCATCAGCCTCCTCCCCACAGCCCTATATATTCTCCTAGACCAAGACACAATTATTTCAAATTGACATTGAACAACTATTCAATCATTAGAGCTAACACTGAGCTTCAAACTAGACTATTTCTCCATAATATTTACCCCAATTGCACTATTTGTTACTTGATGCATTATAGAATTTTCACTATGGTATATGAAATCAGACCCAAACATCAATCAATTCTTCAAGTACCTCCTCATCTTTCTCATCACTATATTAATTTTAATTACCGCCAATAATCTTCTACAATTCTTCATTGGGTGGGAAGGTGTAGGGATTATATCCTTTCTACTAATTAGCTGATGGCATGCCCGAACAGATGCCAACACAGCAGCAATTCAAGCAATCTTATATAACCGTATTGGTGACATCGGGTTCGTTCTAGCCATAGCATGGTTTCTCCTCCATTATAACTCATGAGACTTTCAACAAATATTCATCCTAGACTCTAACCCAAATTCTCTTCCACTAATAGGCCTTCTCTTAGCAGCAACAGGAAAATCAGCTCAACTTGGCCTTCACCCTTGACTACCCTCTGCTATAGAAGGCCCAACCCCAGTTTCAGCTCTACTCCATTCTAGCACTATAGTAGTAGCTGGGGTATTTTTACTCATCCGTTTTCACCCTATAACAGAAAACAATATATTAGTTCAAAGCCTTACACTGTGTTTAGGAGCTATCACTACCATTTTTATAGCCATCTGCGCTCTAACACAAAATGATATTAAAAAAATTGTGGCTTTCTCAACCTCAAGCCAGCTAGGATTAATGATAGTCACCATTGGCATTAATCAACCACACCTAGCATTCCTACACATCTGTACCCACGCTTTCTTCAAAGCTATACTATTTATTTGCTCTGGGTCCATTATCCATAACCTAAACAATGAACAAGATATTCGAAAAATAGGGGGCCTATTTAAAACAATACCCCTCACTTCAACTTCCCTGACTATTGGCAGCCTGGCACTCGCAGGCATACCATTTCTTACAGGCTTCTACTCCAAAGATCTAATTATCGAAACTGCAAACACGTCATATATCAACGCCTGAGCCCTATCTATTACTCTCATCGCCACTTCCCTAACAAGCGCTTATGGCACTCGGACCATTATCCTTACACTAACAGGACAACCCCGCTTTTCAACCTCGATCTATATTAATGAAAATAATCCAGCCCTACTAAACCCTATAAAACGTCTAACAATGGGCAGCCTACTCGCAGGGTTTCTTATCACCAATAATATTACCCCCACCATACTCCCTCCACTAACAATACCTCTTTACCTAAAACTCCTAGCCCTTTGCGTAACCACCTTAGGCTTTCTAATAGCCTTAGACCTAACTCTTATAACCAACAATCTCAAAATAGATACCCCATCACATGTATTTAAATTTTCCAACATACTAGGATATTATCCCGCTACTGTCCACCGAATAATTCCCTATCAAAATTTAATCATGAGCCAAAATATGGCCTTTCTCTTACTAGACTTAATTTGACTAGAAAAATCTATGCCCAAAACAATTTCACACACCCATACGATTATTTCCACAATCACAACGACCCAAAAAGGCATAATTAAGCTTTATTTCCTCTCTTTTCTTATTTCCCTCATTCTAATCCCACTTTTAGTAGTATAATCTATTACCCCGGGTAATTTCAATAACAATATATACACCAACAAATAACGTTCAACCAACAACCACCACTAGCCAACGCCCATAGTCGTATAAAGCACCCGCACCAATAGAGTCCTCACGAATTAACCCCGACCCCTCTCCCTCAAAAATTACTCAACTTCCCATATTATTTAAATTAATTACCACTAATTCATCATAGTCTAATGCTCACAAGACCAACCCTACCTCCATTGCTAGTCCAACTAATAAACTGCCTAGAACCTCAAACCCTGAAACCCACGCCTCAGGATATTCTTCAATAGCCATTGCAGTAGTATAACCAAAAACAACCATCATACCACCCAAATAAATTAAAAATATTATCAAACCTATATAAGTACCTCCACAATTCAAAATAATTACACAACCAATAATGCCACTAACAATCAACGCTAGACCCCCATAAATAGGAGAAGGCTTAGAAGAAAATCCAACAAATCCTATAATCAACAGTACACTCAATAAAAATAAAATATACGACATCGTTTCCACATGGACTCCAACCATGACCGATGATATGAAAAACCATCGTTGTAATTCAACTACAAAAACACTAATGACAGCTGCACGCAAATCCAATTTAATTATAAAAATAATCAATCACTCCCTTATTGACTTACCCGCTCCATCAAATATTTCCGCATGATGAAACTTCGGTTCCCTACTAGCAACCTGCTTGATGTTACAAATTATCACAGGCCTATTTCTAGCAATACATTACTCACCAGATACCTCCTCTGCCTTCTCCTCTATTGCACACATCACCCGAGACGTAAACTACGGTTGAACCCTCCGCTATCTCCACGCCAATGGTGCCTCCATGTTCTTTATCTGCCTATTTCTACACGTAGGTCGGGGCATATATTATGGCTCATTTCTCCTCCTTGAAACCTGAAATATCGGCATTGCACTGCTACTCATGACCATAGCAACAGCCTTCATGGGCTATGTACTCCCATGAGGACAAATGTCATTCTGAGGCGCCACAGTAATCACAAATCTACTATCCGCAGTTCCATATATTGGGTCCAACCTTGTCCAATGACTTTGAGGAGGATACTCCATCGATAATCCAACCCTAACACGATTTTTCACTCTTCACTTCACCCTACCCTTTATTATTGCAACCTTCACAATCTTACATCTACTTTTCCTACACGAAACAGGATCAAATAATCCCTGTGGAATCCCCTCCGAATCTGACAAAATCCCCTTCCACCCCTATTATACAATCAAAGATATCTTAGGCATATCTCTTCTCCTCCTCATCCTAATAATACTAGTGTTATTTTCACCCGATCTTTTAGGTGACCCAGATAACTACACACCAGCTAACCCACTAAGCACCCCACCACATATTAAACCAGAATGATATTTCCTGTTCGCGTACGCGATCTTACGATCCGTTCCTAATAAATTAGGAGGGGTCCTAGCACTTCTACTATCCATTCTTATCCTGACAATTATACCTATACTCCATAAATCCAAACAACAGAGCATAATATTCCGCCCGCTCAGCCAATTCCTACTATGATTCCTAATTACAATTCTATTAACTCTCACCTGAATCGGGAGTCAACCAGTAAACCAACCCTTCATTATAATTGGACAAGTAGCATCCGTAATATACTTCATTACAATCCTAATCTTAATACCTCTCGCCTCCCTAATCGAAAACAACCTCCTCAAATGGACCTGCCCTCGTAGTATAAATTTAATACACCGGTCTTGTAAGCCGGGGATGGATAATTCTCCCTAGGGCAACTCAGAAAGAAAGCACCTAACTTCTCCACCAATACCCAAAATTGGCGTTCTATCTAAACTACTTTCTGTATTCTAAGGAGATACTACTCTTAGAGAGCAACTTATGTACAATTTAATTTTATATGCCCCTATGTAATTCGTGCATAACTGCTAGTCACCATGGATATTATATAGTACTATAAGTGCTTAACCGTACATAATACATACATTTACATATTTACTAGAATTTCTTTCAGAACATGCTTATAAGCAGGAACTCTACTGTAACACTTCAACTGTAGTACATAACCTCTAAGTCTCCAAAGACTTAAAGCACGCCCAACCGGAATACCAACTAAGTCAGAGATCTCATGATCGTACAGTAATACATTAAGTTCTTTACCGGACATGGTACATTATAACTAAGCCCTTATTAACCATCCTCTACAACACGGATGACCCCTGTCAGTTGGGTGTCCCTTGTTCACCATCCTCCGTGAAATCAATATCCCGCACAAGAGTGCTACTCTCCTCGCCCCGGGCCCATAACTCGTGGGGGTAGCTACAGATGAAGCGCTAAAGGGCATCTGGTTCTTACCTCAGGGCCATACCAATAAGACCGCTCACACGTTCCCCTTAAATAAGACATCTCGATGGATCACGGGTCTATCACCCTATTAACCAGTCACGGGAGCTCTCCATGCATTTGGTATCTTTTATCTCTGGTCTGCACGCGACCCCATTGCAGTATGCTGGTCTCGCCACAATCAGTCCCGCAGCGCCTGTCTTTGATTCCTGGTCCATACCCTTATTTACCGCACCTACGTTCCATACCCTAGCCCCGCATGAACCTATACAAGGTGTTATTTAATTCATGCTTGTAAGACATATAATTATTTAATCACACGCACACCCTCACACACCTGATCCTAAGACATGACAAACTATCTCATCTCAAACCCCCCCTCCCCCCATCTCCGACCACTCCCATATAATTTGCCTTTGCCAAACCCCAAAAACAAAAGCTTGCTACCTAGCCGAAGATTGCATTTTATCTTTAGGGTGTACACAACTCCGCCTGTCACCCTCTCAACTAATAAATTTTTTTATTCACCAGCCTTAGCATCTCCATCATACCCCCAAACAAACCCCAAAGATAACACTCACAATATTCACTGTCAT